TACGAAGAAACACTTATGATATTAGAACTCATGCCTTATCGAGCATGTTATCCCATTTTTAAATTAGTTTATTCTGCAGCAGCAAATGCTAGTTTCAATATGGGCTCGAATGAAGCAAATTTAGTAATTAGTAAAGCCGAAGTAAATGAAGGTACTATCGTGAAGAGATCAAAACCCCGCGCTCGAGGGCGTAGTTTTGCGATACAAAAACCTACCTGCCATATAACTGTTGTAATGAAAGATATATCCTTAGATGAATATATAGATACCGACTCTATTACATGGTCACAAAAGAAAAAAAAGGATAAAACTATGTCGTATTATGATATGTATAGTAATAGTAATGGGGGAACATGGGACAAAAAATAAATCCAATAGGTTTCAGACTTGGTACAAGCCAAGGTCATCATTCCCTTTGGTTCGCACAACCAAAAAATTATTCTGAGGGTCTGCAAGAAGATCAAAAAATAAGAAATTATATCAAGAATTATGTACAAAAAAATATGAAAACATCTTCTGGCGTCGAGGGAATTGCACGTATAGAGATTCAAAAACGAATCGACCTGATCCAAATCATAATCTATATGGGATTTCCAAAAATATTAATAGAAAGTCGACCCCGAGGAATCGAAGAATTACAGATGAATTTACAAAAAGAAATTAATTCTGTAAATCGAAAACTTAACATTGCTATCACACGAATTGAAAAACCTTATGGAAACCCTAATATTCTTGCAGAATTTATAGCTGGCCAATTAAAAAATAGAGTTTCTTTTCGCAAAGCAATGAAAAAGGCTATAGAATTAACTGAACAAGCGGATACAAAGGGAATTCAAGTGCAAATTGCAGGACGTATCGACGGAAAAGAAATTGCGCGTGTTGAATGGATCAGAGAGGGTAGGGTTCCACTACAAACCATTCGAGCTAAAATTGATTATTGTTCCTATACAGTTCGAACAATCTATGGGGTATTAGGCATCAAAATTTGGATATTTATAGACGGGGAATAATAAACCTTCATTTTCTTTTGCATTCTATCCAGCGATGGAACAAAAAATAATAAATTCGTTTCTTCTTTTTCTTTTCTGTTCAATAAAAAAAATGAACAATTATAATTCTATAGGGTTTAATAAAAATTCAATTAATCTTTTGATAAAATTGCTATGCTTAGTGTGTGACTCGTTGGTTTTTTTAGGTTTAGTATAAAAATAAGCCCCATAGTATAAACAAATAACTATAACTATAGAAGTAATAACCAACTCATCACTTCGTATTATCTGGATCCAAAGAACCAGTCAAGATATGATATATTGTTCATATTGTTGTAGCAACTGAAATCTTTTTTTTATTAAAAAATTCTGCTTCTAAGTCGTCAATCGAAATAAAAAAGAAAGGGTATGGATAAAAGGAAGGATGAGAGAAAGAAAGAAAAAGTATATTAATGATATATAATTCCAATATGTAAGGTCTATGAGTCATCTCAGAAAAAATCTGTGTAATAAAGCATCAATACGGATTCCTCATTAAACGGATCTGCTCATCGAACAAAAAATAAAGAGCTTCGAGCCAATAAAGACTAAGAATATTGACTCAAGAACTAATAGCTCCATTGTATAATTCAGACCTAACCATTAAGTAAGAAGCGATGGGAACGATGGAACCTGTGAATTCAAAAGATTCTAGTGAAAATTCATTCGAATGATTCATTGATCGGGATGGCGGAACCGGCCAGAGACCAATTCATCTATTCGGAAAAGTTATGAACTAATGATAGAACGGAAATAGAAATGGAAAGAGTAAATATTCGCCCGCGAAAACTTTATTTTCTTGGATTGCTAAATTTGGGTCAATCCAATACGATAAAGAATAAAACAAAAGAAAGATTCGTTTTAACATTCTAAAATAGATAAATATAAGAAAAAAGAGTTATTTTATATATTTAGTTATTAGTTATCTATACAAATACAAACAAGATATACAAATTTATATATAATAGATTTGATTTGATCTAGATTAAATCAAATCCATGATTCAGTATATTACTTACTTAAATACATGTATATCTTAATTCAAATTATATTATATCTGAATTGAATTCAAAATCTTTAATTAGAATTGATTTTATTCGCGAGGAGCTGGATGAGAAGAAACTCTCACGTCCGGTTCTGTAGTAGAGATGGAATTCAAAACAAACCATCAACTATAACCCCAAAAGAACCAGATTCCGTAAACAACATAGAGGAAGAATGAAGGGAATATCTTCTCGAGGTAATGCTATTTGTTTTGGTAAATATGCTCTTCAGGCACTTGAACCCGCTTGGATCACATCTAGACAAATAGAAGCAGGTCGACGAGCAATGACACGAAATGCACGTCGCGGTGGAAAAATATGGGTCCGTATATTTCCGGATAAACCGGTTACAGTAAGACCCGCAGAAACACGTATGGGTTCAGGTAAAGGCTCTCCCGAATATTGGGTAGCTGTTGTTAAACCAGGTCG